GTTATTAATACAATAAATAGAGTGGGTTGTCGTTGTAATTTATTTGCAGGAATGTTGCGTAATCCTTTTCATTTGGTGGAGTTTAGTCCGTGGCCTTTTACGGCGGCAATGGGGGCTTTGTTTCTTACTACGGGTATGGTGAGGTGGTTTCATGGGAAGGGAGGATTTTTAATGTTTTTGGGAATTTCCGTAATTTTACTTACAATGGTTCAGTGGTGGCGTGATGTGGTACGTGAGGGGACATATCAAGGGTACCACACAAGCTGAGTTAGGATGAACCTTCGTTGGGGGATAGTGTTATTTATTTTTTCAGAGGTCTGTTTTTTCTTTGCTTTTTTTTGGGGGTTTTTTCATAGAAGGTTGGTTCCCACGGTGGAATTGGGCTGTGTTTGACCTCCTGTAGGAGTTTTACCATTAAATGCATTTAAGGTTCCACTACTTAATACGGCTGTATTATTAGGCTCTGGTGTTAGAGTTACTTGAGCTCATCACGGGTTGATGAGTGGGAGGCGTGAGGAGGCGCTTTATGGGTTGGGGTTAACTGTTTTTTTAGGGGCGTATTTTACTTTTCTTCAGTGAGGGGAGTACCAGGAAGCTTCTTTTAGGGTTGCAGACAGGGTTTACGGTTCTACTTTTTTTGTGATGACTGGGTTTCATGGATTACATGTTTTAATCGGGAGTGTTTTCTTGCTCGTTTGTACATTGCGGTGTTATTTCCACCATTTTTCGGTTTCTCATCATTTTGGTTTTGAGGCTGCTGCTTGGTATTGGCATTTTGTTGATGTGGTTTGGATTTTTCTTTATTTATGCATTTATTGGTGGGGTTCTTAGTACGACATATAGGAGAGTGGTTTATTTAGTTTAGGAAACTGTAGCTTTGATTGGAAATGTTAATAGATATTTTTTCCTCTTTGGATGCAGGTGTGTCTACCAATTTTAGGGTGTGAGGTTTCGTTTGGCTTACTGGTTTTGTAGGTGTGTTGGTTTGTTTAGCTCGGTTTTGAGTGGGTGTTTCTGGCGTAAGTTTTGTTTTTTTTTCATTGATTGAGTTGGTTGTTGGGTTAGTAAAAAGGTGTTCTGGGAAGTTTCTTGGGGGGTTTGTTCTTGGGCAGGTATGTTTGTTTTGGATGCTCTTTTCTTTAAATATTACGGGGATAGTTCCTAGGGTTTTTAGGCCAACGAGTCATTTGTCTTTGACTTTTGTGTTGGCTTTGGTCGTTTGGTTTTGTTTAATTTTTAGTGGTTGAAGCAATTCTTGGTCTCGAAGAGCCGGACAGCTGGTTCCAACCGGAAGGCCAGTTGTTTTGATTCCTCTGTTAGTGTTGATTGAAAGAATCAGTACTTTAATTCGTCCAATTACTCTGGGTGTTCGTCTTGCTGCCAATATTACTATGGGGCATCTTATGTTACATGTTATTGGTGAGTACGTGTCTGATTTTTTTTGTGGTGGGGGTTTAGTAAGTAGGGCTTTTGGAAGTTGGGTTATGTGAGGTTATGTGCTCTTTGAATTTGCCGTAAGCTTTTTGCAAGCTTACGTTTTTGTTTTATTAGTGGGCTTATACTCTTCAGATCACCCTATAAGGGGTGCGCATTAGTTAATTGTGATTTATGAAGGGCTGGTTAATTAATAACATAAGCTTGTCGAGCTTAAGTTGCCCAGTAAGGGTGCTCTTTTATGCCTCAATTGAGTCCCATGTCTTGAGTTTTCGTTTTTGGTGTTTTTTTGGTATTTTTTATTTGGTTCGCAGTTATAGTTTGGTGGGGGAATTCTGGCGGGTATAGAGCTTACCAGAAAAGGGTGGATTCCAATTTAAAGGGTGTTTGTAATAAATTAAAGTGGGGTTTTACTAGGGAGCATTTGGCGAAGCTTGCCAAAAAAAATTAAACAAGTGAAGACTGTTTCTTTGCTGGGTGTTGGGGTTATTGGGGTTATGTTAGGTTGCATTTGTCTAGTGTCTCAGCGGAAGAGCCTTTTTGGGGTTTTGTTGAGGATGGAGGTTTTTACATTGGGCGTTTACGCCATTATTTTTAGTGTATTTTGAATCCTAGGCGAATTAGGGAGGTTGTGTCTAGTATTTTTGACTTTTGGGGTTTGTGAGGCAGCTCTGGGGTTGAGTGTTTTGGTGTCGTTGGTTCGTGGGGTTGGAAGTGATTACGTTAGCGGATTAACGTCTGGGCATTTTTAGTCTACTGGCGATAGCGGGGTTTGTAGCGATGGTAAGTGGGTTTGAGTTGTCGGTTTTTTGATGAGTGTTTACTTGAGGGGGTATTGTCATGTTGTTTGTCAGCTTACTCTTTTGATTTAGTTCATTAGACTTAGCTAATTGCTATAGAAGGTTTTTTGTGGCGGATAATTTTTCATTTACTTTAGTGTCTTTAACAATTTTGGTTTGTTGCTTTAGGGTCTTGGCTAGGGTACGTGATGTAGGGAAGGCTGGAAATAGCGGTAAGGCTTTTATTTTAAGGGTTTTAGTTTTGACTGTTGTTCTTTTTTGCTGTTTTAGTGTGAGGTCTTTATTTAATTTTTATATTTTGTTTGAGTTTAGGCTAATTCCTACTTTGTTTCTTATTATAGGGTGGGGTTATCAGCCTGAGCGATTACAAGCGGGTAAGTATATAATACTGTATACTGTTGGTGCCTCTTTACCATTGTTAATTTTAGTGGTTTTTGTTTTAACCGAGATGGGGTCTATTTTTTATGGGTGAGTAAGCGGGGACCATTTTTGGGGGAGGTGACTAGTTGTTCTATGTGCTTCATTGGCTTTTTTAGTTAAATTACCAATCTACGGGTTTCATCTGTGATTGCCAAAGGCTCATGTAGAGGCTCCTGTAGCCGGTTCGATAATCTTAGCCGGTATTTTGTTGAAGCTTGGCGGATATGGGTTAATTCGGTTTTTTAATATTTTAAGATTGAGCAGATGTTTGACTGTCAGTGTGGTTTTTTGTTTAAGCCTTATGGGTGGTACTATTGCTAGAATAGTTTGTTTTGCACAGGTTGATGTAAAAGCTTTGGTGGCTTATTCTTCTGTCGGACATATGAGTTTGGTTCTTGGTGGAATTTATTCTAACACCGAATGAGGGTGAATTGGGGCTTTGCTTATGATGTTGGCACATGGGTTGTGTTCTTCAGGAATATTTTTTTTAGCCAGGGAAACTTATAAGAGTTATCATACTCGGAGTCTTTACCTTGTAAAGGGTGGGTTGGCGGTAATCCCCGGTATGGCTATATGCTGGTTTTTAATGTGTGCTATTAATATAGCTGCCCCCCCTTCTCTGAATTTATGAAGTGAGTTGATGCTTGGAATTTCTATTTTGAGGTATTCAATGGGTTTTGCTATTTTTACGGGGCTTATAACTTTTTTGGCCGCTGTATACTCTTGGTATATTTATTCTGCTACCCAGCATGGGCAGAGTCCTTTGTGGACTCGTGGTGGGGTTATGATAGAAGAGTATATTAATTATGTTCTCTGTTTTGGATTGTTTTTACCCTTAAACGTTGCTTGGGTTTCGTTGTTGAGTTTAGTGTAATGTTACTATATAAAAAAATTTTTTAGCAGAGTATTTACTAAATTCCATGTATTCTGTATGGACGTAATGCCCCTGCAACTGGTTTACATAGTTTTACTGCGGCTACCATAGTAAAGAGAAGTATGCAGGCCAATAGCGTAAGTATTATAATTCCCTGGTCTGAGTACAGGAACCTTAAGGATTGTGCTGTTGATGTGATTCTTAGCTTGAGTTCTGATTTGTCCGTTAAGGAAGAGCCCATGACCGAGTCCTTTAATAAAAAAAAAGTGAGTAACATAAAAGTTAGCGGGATTAATTGGTTGTTAATTGAAAATGTTGTGTTAGGAGATAATGAGGCAATGTAGGCGAACATTACTAGTATTCCGCCGATAAAAATGAAGAATAACATATACGCATATCATGGGCTTGCGGAAGCAATAAGGGTGCAGCTAATAAAGGCGAGCAATAGGACCATTAAACCTAAGGAAAGGGGGTGTATTGGGAAGATTATATTAAGACTGCAGTATACCCATAGAGTTGATAGTAAGAATAAGGTGATTACTGTGAAAATTTTGTTGCTCAGTTATGCTGACCTGTTTAGGCCTTTTTGCTTGGAAGGCAACTGTACTTAGATACTCTCAGCATGGAATTAACTATGAAGCTAAAGTATTAATAAAAGTAAAGGCGTTAAGGCAGATAATGCTATTAGTCTTACTGATAGAAAAGATTTTCATGCCATATTTATTAGAAGGTCATAACGGTATCGTGGTAAAGTGGCTCGGGCCCACAAAAATATTACCGCAATTGGGGCTGAAATAACTAAATGTCCGGTTAATATTGATGCTCTAAATAAGCTTATTATTAGAATATTTCTATATTCGGCTATGAATAGGAAAGCAAATCCGGCTCCCCCATATTCAATGTTGAATCCGGATACTAATTCGGACTCTCCCTCCGCGAAATCAAATGGGGCTCGATTAGTCTCTGCTAAGATCACAGTTATTCATATGATAGCGAGTGGTATAAGGAGAAAAGTAGTGGGCAAGGCAAGATTGGTTTGGCGAATTCTTACTAAGTCTATCTGGCCTTTTAGCAAAAGGTAAAAGATAATAATTAAGGTCATTGTCACTTCATATGAAATTGTCTGAGCCATTGCTCGGATGGCTCCCAGAAGGGCATATTTTGAGTTGGAGGCTCATCCAGCTATCAGCGTGGTGTACACTGATAGTGATGAAATGCACAAGAATAAAAATATCCCTAATGTTATTTGAAATCTTAGTTTGAAAGAAGGGAAAAGCTGCCATAATCTCAAGGCTAGGACTAGTATTAACCTAGGCGTCAGAATAAACGGAAGGAGATTTGAGGATACCGGTATTACTCACTCTTTCACAAATAATTTTAATGCGTCAGCTAGTGGTTGGGGTAGTCCCATGATGCCTACTTTGTTTGGGCCTTTGCGAATTTGGAAGTACCCGAGCATTTTTCGTTCCAAAAGTGTGAAAAATGCTACGGCTAAAAGGATTAGGAGATAGGTGGTTAGTGTAGAGATTGTGTGCGAGATGATATAGTAAAGGGGGTGTACCCCATGATTAGGGCTTAAACCTAAGGCAATTGTCTGCCACTTTACTTCAAAAAGGGCGGTAAGCCTTTGTCTCGGTGTAAGCGAAATGTAATTTTTATATACTACTTTTTGCATAAAAGTATCAGGGCTTATTAGCCCGTTTTCTACGTCATCAGAGTAGTCCGTTCAATCCCGGCGTGATACTAAATTTATGTCTTGGCCCTATAGGCTTTGGTAAAGTTGCAGTTTACAGTAATTAAGGAGTTTATACTACAAGACAAAGTAAACTTATAGCCTATGAAGGCGGAGCTTTGTCGGCTCCATTTAATGATCCAAATTCATTCGTGGGATAACACTAGCCTTCAGATTTTTTTAAAAAAATTTAATTATAAGAAGAAATATATTATGCTGTAACTTAAAAATCTATAATTGGGTTGGAGGGAATAATAACTATTAAACAAGCACATAAAATGAAAGTATAATAGATGGGTAATTTGTTGAGCACTCGGGTCAATTTAGTTTTGACATACTACAATGAGATATTTAAGGCGTGTGAGGGCTCCCCTTCTTTCCGGTATTTTCCTTTACTGTATCAGGCTGTTTTTATGAGTTTTTGGTGTAATTAATATAAATCTTAGGTTGGTTAGTGGCTATATGGTTGAATGGCAGTTTTTTAGACTCTGCGGTGTGGAATGAACCTTTCCTGTTGTCGTGGATTGTACGAGAGTTACTTTTTCTTGTCTTGTTTGCTTGATTTCTGGAAGTGTGTCTTTGTTTAGTGTATCTTACATAGAAAGAGAAGTATTCTTGCGCCGGTTTATACTTTTAATTATAGCTTTTGTTGGTTCAATAAATTTATTAATTTTCGTTCCTAGGTTAATTACTATTCTTTTAGGTTGGGATGGTCTTGGGATTGTGTCTTTTGCTCTAGTAATTTATTATCAGAACAAGAAGTCTTTAGCTGCTGGAATGTTGACTGTCTTGGCTAATCGAGTGGGTGATGTTTTGTTGATTTTGTGTATTTGTTTGATAGTAAATTGAGGTGATTGAATGTTGAGGACAGGGATATTTGGTGATTATGGGGTTCTTGTTTGTTTCTTGTTAGTAGTGGGAGGTATAACTAAGAGAGCCCAGATTCCTTTTTCTGCTTGATTACCTGCTGCAATGGCAGCTCCTACACCAGTATCGGCTTTAGTTCATTCTTCAACTTTGGTGACTGCTGGAGTTTATTTGATTGTTCGATTTTATGACTCTTTAGTGGAAGTTCCAGAAGTTTTGTGATTTCTTAGCAAAATTGGTGGACTTACTTTGTTGATGGCAGGGTTGAGGGCTTGTTTTGAGACGGACTTAAAAAAAATTATTGCTTTGTCTACTCTGAGACAGTTGGGGTTAATAATATTTACGATTGGGATTGGTTACCCATTTATTGCTGTATTTCATTTGTTTACGCATGCTTTATTTAAAGCCTTGTTATTTCTGTGTGCTGGTTCTATTATCCATAGTATAGTCGATACCCAGGATAGGCGTATTTTGGGCGGTTTGAACAAGTTATTACCCTTTAGGAGAAGATGTTTAGTAATAAGTAGAGTGGTTCTGTGCGGAATGCCTTTTTTAAGCGGGTTTTATTCCAAGGACTTGATTTTAGAAGACTCTTTTAGCAGAATGTTGGGGAGTTTGGAGTTATTGATTATCTTGGTGGGGGCTGGATTAAGGTTAGTTTATAGGATGCGTCTTATGCTTGTGGGGGTTTTTGGGCAGTATTCCGGTGGGTCTTTGATTACTTTTGGGGTTGAGAGGGTTTACATGTTAGTTTCTATGGCGGTTTTATCTGTGGGAGCTATTATTGGCGGGTGAAGTTTGCAGATTGTGTGGGTGGATGTTAATGGTTTTAGAATTGTTAGGGGTTTTGCCAAGATAATAATTGTGGTTGTTACCTTTGGGGGGTTGGGGTATCTTATTATGGTTAAGATGGCTAAAGTAAAAGAAAGTGTGACTGGTGGGTTAAAGTATTTTCTTTCTTCTATATGATTTATGGGTGTGATTTCTGGAAGGTTTCTATCTGGTAGTGGGTTGGGGAAAGGTGTAATAATACATTTGTGCTTAGATTCTGGTTGAATGGAAGTTCTTGGAGGACAAGGTAGGTTTTATAGGCTTAATCAGGTGGTGAAGGGGCATTCTGTAGTGCAGAGTGGGAGTATTCTAATTTTTGTGCGAGTTTCGTTAGTTTTAGCGATGTTTTTCTTAATTTTGTGTTTATAATTCCTCCACCTAAATGTATGTATATATTTGTATATTATCTAATTGATTATTGGATAAATGCGTGGGTAAAGACTTTAGTCATTTTAGCATTTTCAGTGTTATGTTTTATTTTAAACTATTTTACCCATGTGCGGGGTAATAGATGGTGTCTATCAAGTGCTATATTTCTTATGCTTTAAAGATTATGATGTCTCATATTTTTGCAGTTATTGGTGCAATAAAAAAGTAGCCAAAGTATAAAATGGAGAAGATTTGTCCGATAGAAATAAATGGATTTTCGACGGGTCGTCTACCAATTCAGGTTAGAATAATAAAAATCCCAATTAGTATTCAGAATAGTAGCTGATTGAGCGGGTAAAAAGTGGTAGATCGTATTAGGTTTTTGTGGGTTAGTGGGATTATAATTAAGATAAGGATTGACATCACTAAGGCAATTACTCCGCCAAGTTTGTTTGGGATAGAGCGTAGAATGGCGTAGGCAAAAAGGAAGTATCATTCTGGCTGAATGTGAATAGGAGTTCTTAGCGGGTTTGCTGGGATAAAGTTTTCTGGGTCGGTTATTATATTTGGTGAAAATAGGCAGATTATTGTTAATAGTAGTAGTAATAATGCGAATCCTACTGAGTCTTTTAAAGTATAATATGTGTGGAATGGGATTAAGTTTCTGTTAGCAGATAAGCCAAGCGGGTTATTGGATCCGGTTTCGTGGAGAAAGAGGAGGTGAACGATTGTCGCGGCGGCAATTGCAAACGGAAGAATAAAATGCAGTACAAAGAATCGGTTTAAGGTAGCATTTGCTACTGCAAATCCTCCTCATAGCCAGTAAACTAGTAGTTGCCCCATGTATGGGACTGCTGAAAGAAGATTAGTAATTACTGTAGCTCCTCAGAAGGATATTTGTCCTCATGGGAGTACGTAACCCAGAAAGGCTGTTGCTATAGTTAAAAATAGAAGAATTACTCCGATGTTTCATGTTTCTTGGGCTAGGTAAGACCCATAATACATTCCTCGTCCGATGTGACTGTAGATGCAAATAAAAAATAGGGATGCGCCATTGGCATGTGCTGTGCGTAGTAGTCAACCATAATTGACATCTCGAGAGATGTGAGCTACGGAGTAGAATGCCAATTCGATGTTCGGGACGTAATGCATTGATAAGAATAAGCCTGTGAGGATTTGTGCCACTAAGCATAAGCCCAGGAGCGATCCGAAGTTTCATCATATTGAGAGATTGGTTGGTGCTGGTAAATCATAAAGTGAGTGATTTAGTATTTTAAGAAGTGGGTGGTGTTTGCGTATTGGGGATTTGATTCGGAAAATTAGCAGTGCTAAGTCTGTAACTCCCAAAGTTACTATTTTTGTTAAACTATTTTCTGTTTTCGTTTTGTAGAATTCTTTTTTTGAGGTTTAATTTATAGAGTGGTTGGTGATTATAATTTGATAGCTAAGTACTGGAGTGTGTTCTTTTGGCATGAAAGGCCAATGTGCGTATTACACCAAATTAGCTTTGGGGTAGGCTATAGAGAGGGTGGATAGTTCCACTTTTGGTTAGGTAACAGCTAACTGCTAGGTAGCTTCCTATCTGTGATACCTAACGGGTAAGGGTGTAGGTCTTTTTTACCGATCCTAAATCGGTGGTATTTATTATACTAACTCGTTTGGGGGCTTGTGTAAAATTTAATTAAGAAGAGTTTGTTTCATTAGTGGTTGCTGTAGTCTGCATATCTCAGGGTCCTTTCGTACAATTGTGAGTATAGTGATGTAGAGGAGATAGAAACCAACCTAGCTTGCGCCGGTCTTAACTCAGCTCATGTAAGGGTATAATAGTCGAACAGACTATTCTCTCATAGCGGCTGCGCTCATGTGAATTACCTTAAGCCAACATCGAGGTCGCAAACCCAACTTTCGATGCGTACTCTTAAGTTGGATTACGCTGTTATCCCCGGGGTAGCTTCTTTTTAGTCCGAAGATGTTTTTGATGAAATTCTTGATTTTACTGGAAGCTTTAGTGGTTCCAGGGTTGCCCCAACCAAACTTACTAGCATAACTGATCTGAGAGATTTGTTTAGCTTGATAAAGTAAAGCTCCGCGGGGTCTTTTTGTCTTCCTCAATTATTTGGGCTTTTTCACCCAAAAATAAAATTTTATTAGTATACGTGATACAGGGGTTTTCCGTGTTGCCATTCACTGGCCTCCAATTAAAAGGCTAATTATTACGCTACCTTAGCACGCTCACGCTAACGCGGCCGTTAAAATCTTTTTGTGTTCACTGGGCAGGCATTATTTCCCATGTTTGGTTTTCGGGAAACGATGTTTTTGGTAAACAGGCGAAAAACAGTGTTGCCGAGTTCATTACGTATATTTTATTGATCTATGTGAGATTGTTCAGTTTACTTGATTTTTAGGTGATGTGTTGAACGAAATAGGTTATACTAATAGAATGCCTGTTTGATAAAGTTGTAGATTGTTTTACGTTAGATTCCCTTTGTATTAAAATTTGTGTATTTTATATGATTTGATGGAGTTTACTTGCTAGAACGCAGTAAGTTGGCTGTTTTTAGGCCTACTTGTAATTATGAGAGTTTGTTTATTTTAAGGTAACTGCCGAGCTTATCCTCGGCAGTTTTTGGTTTGTGGCGGTATTGGAATTATTAACGCCATAAACTAGCACTTTGATGCTTTTTAGGGAAAACCAGCTATCAAAAAATGTGAAAGGCTTGTTACTTCTACTAACAGCTAGTTTATTAATTGTGATACATTAATTTTGAGGGGTTAGTAGCTCATATTTTTTCGGGAGCTTAAGTGTTATTAATATGAATGTTGCTTCTCCATGATGCAAAAGGGAGAGATAGTTATTCTTTCTTTGTTTGACTAAGTGTTTAGCCCTTGCGGTTTGTTATCTGAGAGTGGTTTTGTGAAGATACTTTTTGTGGTTGAATGTTTTCTTTAGGTGATTATGAATAATATTAGAAGTTACGTTTGCAAAGGGGTGTGCCCGTGGAAAGAGCTACAATCTTTTGCCTGAAGTCTCGGCCACTTTGCTCTTGCCATGGAGAAAGTTGAATTTCTTATCTTTGATTTACAAGACCAATGCTTATCAGCTTCTCGTGGCATATCCTGAAGTATTATTACTGTGGTCGAGTTAAAAGCTCGGTGCCTGGTCTCGGCCATCTGGATGAATAGGGGCAATTTCCATTACCCCTACTGTGTTACGACTTATCCCGCTTTAATCGCAGGAGTGACGGGCGATTTGTGCGCACTTTAGTTCTTGTTCAAATGTACTACGTGTGTATCATTTTACTTTCAAGTCCTCCTTCATAGGGGTTTTAAGGCCTAATCTGGTAATTTTGTTTATTTGTATCCCATAAGTCAGCTTTTCATTGGCTGTATGTCACCTGAATTGATTGAGGTGTTCTCTTTTTGCTTCCTACTAGGTCTTCTCTGAGCAAGCGTAAACGGCCATACACAAGCTGATTGCTAGAAAAGCTTTGATTATTCGTGGATTATCGATTTAAGATACAGGATCCCCTGACATGGAGTAAAGTACCGCCACATTGTTTGAGGTTTAAGCTTTCGCTCTTAGTGTTCTTTTTGCTGTTGAGCCACGCAATAGTCGGGTATCTAATCCGAGTTTCGTTTTGTGGTTTGTAAGAGTAGGTATAGTATGACCTGTCTGGGTCTGGCTTGTAAATTTATCTTTTTACGTTGTAATTTGGCTTAGTGGTCTAAGTAAATAATTACCTTCTGAGGTTGGTTGGAGTTAACTTAGAGTAGGGGTATAACCGCGACTGCTGGCACCCCTTTTGTCACTCTTTATACTTTTTTCTAAGGCCTAGTTTCCTAGCTACTGTAATATAGGACATTGGTGTTGTGGGTTTGTTTAACCTTAGATTTGCTAAGAAGCATCTTAACCGTTGGCCCTAATGCGCCTGTTTAAGGCGTTGATTGGGTTTGGGCTTGTCACAATGTGTGTTAGCTGCCATATGTAGTTCAATTAGGGTAATTAACTTTATACGTCAATGAAATATTGTAGAACAAGGGTACGAAATGTAACCATAACTATGGGCCGAAACCATACTACTTTTAGTTTCTTGCTCGTAGAGATTGACTATTTGCCAATTAAAGCTTTGAAGGCTATTAGTTTTTTTAACTTAAACCTCTAGTTAGTGGTGTTTAATAGGAAGAATTATATCTATTTTTGAGTTATGAGCCCAATAGCTTGTTTAGCTTACCCTATTTAGTTAGGGTTTGTAATTAATTTTATCTTTATCTTGGATTTAAAAGTTTTGTTTATGAAAGATTAAAAAAAGAAAAATAAAAGGGAAAGGGGTATAATTTGTGAAAGGAGAAATGAGATTGATGTGGCGGTTACTGGTTTAAGTTGAGAGATTGGCATTTTGTTGAGTCTTAGCAGTGGTGAAAAGGTTAAAGATAAATAATAGTAAAGTCTTATGATGGCCCCTGAAATTAGTATTGCTAAGATAATGGTTTTGGCTTGTGTGAATATTAAAACTAGTAATTTTATGGCGAACCCGGTTAATGGGGGTAGACCACCTAAGGACAAGATTGTAATTGCTAGCAAGAAAGACTCATAAGGTTTTTGGGAGACTGGGAAGAATTGTTTGTGAGTTTTTACTCTGTTTTGAGTTAAAGCAATAAATAGTGAGATGTTGATTAAAACATATGTTATTAAGTATAGTGTTAGTACCGGCTCTGGAGCGGTAATTCCGGCTAGCATTCATCCTGTGTGTGCGATTGAGGAGTAACTTAGCAACAATCGGAGGTCTGTTTGGTTTAGACCACCAATTCCGCCTCATAATGCCCTAATACCTGCGATAGGAAGAATTTTTGTTGCCAAGGATGGATTTATTGAGCTAATAGCGAAGATTGGGGCGATTTTTTGTCAAGTTAGAAGGATGAAGGCGGGTGTTAGAGATAAGCCAGATATTACTGCAGGGAACCATAAGTGTAGTGGTGCTGCACCTAACTTTAGGCATATAGCGATCGGTATTAGAATTTGTATGCTGTTAGAGTGGTATGAAATTAAAGCCCCTATGATGAAGATTGTGGACCCTAATGATTGTGGTACTAAATATTTTACTACTGTTTCTGATTCATTGGCTGTGATTTTGTAATACATAAGCGGGATAAAGCCTAGCATGTTGATTTCTAAGCCTATTCATGTTGTTAGCCAGTTTGATGAAGATAGCACTATTATTGTGCTTGTTGTCATTAAAAATATAAATAAAAGTTTGTGTGGGGATTTCATTTGCAGGTTATACGGTATTACTCTGGCGTGTTTGGTTTATTATTGGTAGCAAGGTTTGTGGATGCTTTGCTTTTCTTTGGTTCGTAGGCGCTGGGTTCGTGTCTGTTTGTGGTTTTGGTACAGTTGGGTTGTGGTTCGTTGGTGTTTAGGGTTAGCGGTTTTACTGGATCTAGGTCGTTAATACTTCTTCTATTAAGGAGTAGGTTTGTTAATAATGCTAAAATGATAATAGCAGTTAGTATTCTGAGCGGGTTGGAGTTTGAAAAGTAATTGCGTAGGTGTTGAAGAATGATTGGTGTTTTTCAGATAGGAAAGAGGTTTGCTTAACCCATGCCAAATTTTAGGTCTGGTAGGAAGTTTATCGTTTCCTTTGTGGTGTTTTGGGTGCTAGAGGGAGGTGAAAGGAATTAGACCTCTCTTTACATAGTTAGAAGCCATGTATTAGCTCAGCTACTTCCCTTGTGTTAGATGAGCAAAGAAGGGTAAGCGAGTCGAACGTTTTCTTTCTGTTTTCAAGGCAGATATTCTCCGAGGTCCTTCTTTTGGGGTAGTTGGGAATTGACTGGTAGTTCTGGAGTGTAATTTACTCAATTTTTAATTGCAAATCAAATCTTTTTATTAAAGTACAGAACTTACTAGGGGTTGAGTAGACTTACTGTGGAAGTCTTGTTTTTTTGTTTTAGTTATTATATATTTTTGTTTAAGTAGTAAACGGAATTTTTAGAGAAAATAGGGGTTCAAGGGTGACGAAGTAGTTTAAGTTAAAAACGGCAGATTGTGGTTCTGTTAATAGTTGTAGTCTTTTCGTTGTAGTTAATCAGTGTTGTGTTTGTTTTTGTTCGTTATGAGCGAATAAGAAGATGGAAAAGGTGATGGTTAGGGTTTTTGTTTCTGTTATATTGGGTTTAGTTCTTTTATTTTTAGGGTTAATATTGGGGATTTCTGTTTTTAACAGTCGTGAGAAGTCTAGGCCATTTGAGTGCGGTTTTGACCCTATTGGGTCTTCTCGAGTACCTTTTTCTTTGCGTTTCTTTTTGCTTGCTGTTATTTTTGTGGTTTTTGATGTCGAGATTGTTTTGTTGTTTCCGGCTGTTATGGGGATTGGAGGCTATTGAATGTGGTTTAGTGGTTACTTTGTGTTGGTTTTATTTTTGGTGGTTTTGTTTGTAGGCGTTGTTCACGAGTGGCGTGAGGGTTCGTTAGAATGGGAGAGGTAGAAGGTATAGTAGATGTTTGGTCTGAATGAGCTTTTTAGGTCAGTTAGGGTTTCAGGATAGATTTGGTTGGTTAGGTTTTGAGTTGTCTTTTTTTCATGACCATGCTATGTTTGTCTTAGTGTTGGTGTCTTCTTTTGTTGGTTATATAATAATATGTTTATTAAAAAGTAATTTGTCTTCTCGTTTTGTTATAGAGGCGCAGAGGCTTGAAGGGGCTTGGACTGTAGTTCCAGGATTGCTTTTGTTAATTTTGGCTGTTCCGTCTGTGCGGTTATTATATTTGTTAGATGAAGTTGGTGGGCCGGTTGTTAGAATAAAGGCAATTGGGCATCAATGGTATTGAAGGTATGAGTATAACGACGGGGGAGAATTGGTCAGGTTTGATTCTTATATATTAGGGGTTTCTGATATTGCTGATGGTGGTTACCGTTTGTTGGAGGTTGATAATCGTTGCGTGTTGCCTTATGGTGTGGATAGGCGGGTTCTTGTAAGGTCTGCTGATGTGGTTCATGCTTGGGCTTTGCCAGCGGTAGGGGTAAAAGCCGATGCTGTTCCTGGACGTATTAATCAATTAGCAATTCATTTAGCCAGGTCTGGTGTGTTGTATGGGCAGTGTAGTGAGATTTGTGGGGTTAATCACTCTTTTATGCCTATTGGTTTGGAGGGGGTTTCTCCTAGGGTATTTTATCATTGGTTAATGAAGTAGTGCTGTGTTTGTAAAGGTTTAGTTTTGGGTAGATGGGTTTAATTACGTTTGCGGTGATTGTGTTCTACTAATCATAAAGATATTGGGACTTTGTATTTATTGTTGGCTCTATGGTCTGGTCTTATTGGTTTGGCTTTGAGGTTATTGATTCGTGCTGAGTTGGGTCAACCCGGTAGTTTGTTGGGGGATGATCAGTTGTACAATGTTATTGTTACGGCCCATGCTTTTATAATAATTTTCTTTTTGGTTATGCCAATAATAATTGGTGGTTTTGGTAATTGGCTTATTCCGCTTATGATTGGGGCTCCCGATATGGCTTTTCCTCGGCTTAATAATTTGAGGTTTTGGCTACTTGTGCCGGCTCTTTTTCTGTTACTGAGCTCTTCTTTAGTGGAGAGTGGTGTTGGTACTGGGTGGACTGTTTATCCACCTTTGTCAAGGAATGTTTCTCATTCTGGGGCTTCTGTAGATTTGGCTATTTTTTCTTTACATCTTGCCGGTGCGTCTTCTATTTTGGGGGCTATTAATTTTATTTCTACTGTTGGTAATATACGCTCTCCGGGTGTGGTTGCTGAGCGGATTCCTTTGTTTGTGTGAGCTGTCACCGTGACAGCTGTTTTGTTAGTGGCGGCACTGCCAGTTTTGGCAGGGGCTATTACTATACTATTAACTGACCGTAATTTAAATACATCTTTTTTTGACCCGACGGGTGGAGGTGATCCCATTTTGTATATGCACTTGTTTTGGTTTTTTGGGCATCCTGAGGTTTATATTTTAATTTTACCGGGGTTTGGTATAATTTCACATATTGTTATACACTATGCTGGTAAGAAGCAAGTATTTGGATATCTTGGGATGGTGTATGCCATTGTGTCTATTGGGGTTCTCGGTTTTATTGTTTGGGCTCATCATATATTTACCGTTGGGATGGATGTAGATACTCGGGCTTATTTTACTGCGGCTACGATAATTATTGCTGTGCCTACGGGCATTAAGGTGTTTAGGTGATTGGCTACTATTCATGGGTTTGTTAATAAGAGCGAGCCTCCTATTATTTGAGCTTTAGGATTTATTTTTTTGTTTACTGTTGGGGGTTTGACTGGTATTGTTTTATCTAACTCTTCGTTAGATATTGTGTTACATGATACTTATTACGTAACGGCTCATTTTCATTATGTATTAAGGATGGGGGCTGTCTTTGCGTTATTTAGGGCGTTTAGATATTGATATCCTTTGATCTCTGGGGTTACTTTTCATGTAACTTGAAGTAAAGTTCATTTTGTTTTGATGTTTGTTGGGGTTAATTTAACGTTTTTTCCTCAGCACTTTTTAGGTTTAGCTGGGATGCCTCGACGATATTCTGATTATCCAGATAGGTTTGCTAAATGGAATGTTGTATCTTCGTGGGGTTCCTTGATTTCTTTTGTTTCTGTACTTTTGTTTATGTTTATATTATTTGAGTCTTTTGTTTCTCAACGCTCTGTAGTGTGGGGTAGAGCTTTAAGAGCTTGTTCTGAGTGACAAGATAGTGTTTTTCCGGCTTCTTTTCATTCTAATAGGCAGGTCGCTAAAGCAGTCTTGTGGGCAAATTAG